TATTAAAGGGCTTCATAGAACGAATCACACTTTTACCACTAAACTATACCCGCCGCTCTAACTATAATAGAATTCTTATATACAAATGCACTTTTTGTCGAAGAGAGGAATTAGGCGTAATAAAGATAGGATCATCATCATGAAAATGAGAGTGTCGACGTTTTTCGCGGGAGATTTCAATTTAATCAGATTCTGGAAAGGAGGGCTCTTTTAAATAACTAAATGAAATAACAAGTTCTCTTTTTTCTTTTGCTGGGAGGCTTTGATAGATAGGGTTGACTAAAACCACCGAAATCATAACAGAAAAATGCATTCATTATTTAAGAATCCATAGTTTCTTTTATATTCCTTTATCTTCCCGCAAAGTCGTCAAGTAACTCAAAAAAGGAAGAAGGAATAATAAGAGAGGATACTTTGATTTTCTCTAAATCTAATAGTAATTAGATAGACTAAGTAATTAGAGAGAATCTAATAAGTAAGAATGGAAATAACCCCTCATCTTTTTATTGCTGCTTTTATAGCAAGCAGTTTTGTGTTCAAACCAGCTAAATTCTTTTAGCTAGGATTTGTTGGAATAAAAAAAGGCCCGGCTAGGTATTGACCAGGCCAGGCCGTTGGGAATAAAGGGAACAAAATCAAAGAGGTCTTCTTTTTTTTTTCTTTCTATTTGTCTATTGAATCTTTCGAGCCCTTACTTAGATCTAAATTCTCACTTAGATCTAAATTATCTAAATAATATTGCTGGTCAAAGTTGTACATATCAATATAATAAAGAAAGAGAAAGCAAGACTTTTTTCTGACTTCATGTCTAATGTAACATAGTCATTATTCTCTTGTTCAATTGGGAGAGATGGCTGAGTGGACTAAAGCGGCGGATTGCTAATCCGTTGTACGAGCTATTCGTACCGAGGGTTCGAATCCCTCTCTTTCCGTTTCCTTTGATGATTGATCTCTCTTTCAAATTTTGCAAATCCCTTTTTGCCTAGTTCAGCGTGTAGAATAGATAACATAATCCTAAGAAATCAAAGAAAATGAAAAACCTTTTTTATTCTTCACGTCCAGGATTACGTCCTGGATCATTAGATAGAAATCCAAAGATGAAGAGAGAAACAAAGAATATCACTACTGTGTAAACGAAAAGTTTGAGAGTAAGCATGACACAATCTCCAAGATCATTTTTTTTTGAAAAAAAAAAACGAGAAAAGAGAATAGATCCTCCGTTTTTGATACTATAAATATCATTTATATACTATATATTTTATTCTAAATATTAGAATAGTCTATATCTATAGATTCTAAATATTAGAATAGTCTAAGTATTCTATTCTATTTTGACACCAAGAAATGATTTCTAGAAATAGAAAAGGATTTTCTGAAATTGAAAGTCATTTGTAATAAGAGTCCTTCATTACCAAAAATGGATTTCATACCCCCAATTAGATATTGGGGGGACCCTAACCTAACGCTATATTAGTAATTAGATTAGTAAGGTCTTTCGTTGGAAAAAGGTTAGAATGGCGAAATGGGTCGAGCCGGGTTTTGATTTCTCGAGGTTATCCCCGACTTTCTGTGTTTGAATCGAAGGTTCATACTGTAAGACTTAGTGGATCTTCTGAATTGTTAGAATTTCTTTCTCGAACAAATCATGAATTTTCTTTAATAGTATTAAAGATTTTATCGAAAACTTACAGCAGCTTGCCAAACAAAGGCTAAGAGAAAAAAGAACAAAGGTATGACTGGCATAATATCTATAATGGGATTCAAAAAAGCATAGGCCTCAGGTAATTTGGCGAAGAAAAGACTAGTCGAATAAAGGGCAGAATTAAGACAGATACAGATCAAACTAAAGATATTAAGCATAAGAGACATTTTGTTCTTGGAGATAATTGCATTTTGGTTGAGTTATTGATATAAATAAGGAAAAATGAAGTAAGGTAGACAAAAAGCCCTTCTTTTTCTTTGAACCCACCCAATCAAAAATCCTCCAATTCTCAAACGAGAATAGAAGAAATCATACTTTCATACAATATCTTAATTGAATTCTATGTAATGATCAATAAATTCAGTTGAATTTGATATCTACGCGTGTCAAAATCCTAACATGAATCTAATCTATTCTATAAAAAAAGATTTTCTATAGATAGTTGGACTGGAATTGACGAACACGTAACACCCATATTACACTTTATTAGTGTTGAATAGAAATCTAAATGGGGCGTCGCCAAGTGGTAAGGCAACGGGTTTTGGTCCCGCTATTCGGAGGTTCGAATCCTTTCGTCCCAGAGTGTATCCATTCTATCAGAATAAAGATTCCCTTTTTATTTGAAACTTCTGTTTAGAATATTAGTCATTGAATGTGATTTTTTTCTTTTTTGATTTTGATGATTCAGAGAAGAATCCTATTTTTTTTTCACACCAAACGGAATCGAATTGACTGCAAATGACATGCAGATGGAACTGAATCTATTTGTGATCCGGGTAAGATGATAGATTACAAAAGTTTGAATTCAAAAAGGGTAGGCTGGGCTTTTCATGATATGCCCATTCCCTTCCTATTGAAGGAAGTTAGTTACTTAGAAAAAGCTTAGATCCCATCTCTATTTGAATTTTCAATGATTTCTTTTGAATCAAAATGCGAAGGGGCTTATTTTCCCTAGCCCTTTTTCCCTGTCCCTAAAATGGAATTCCATTTAAATGGGGTATTCCAATTAGTAATCTTAGCGTTCGGCGGATCTCTGAATTCTTAAATAAGAGTAAGTCTTGGTACTAATTCCATTTTCTCCATGGGATTACGGCCTTAAGGCCGGGTTAGGGTAAACTAAGAAATAGTAGCAAGGACTTAATCTGGACTTGTTTGTCTTTATCTTTAGACAAGAGATAGTTCATATTCCGTAAAAAGAGACCCTTTTTAGATTTATGAATCATCATTCCCATTGAATTAGGGGAGTAGATGTAGATGGCCCTTAATCAGTAACCGAAGAGATTTATGAATTTCAATCTCTGTGTCTGCTCAAATTACATTAACAAAGAATTAAGTTACATATGTAAAAGAGTCTTTTTCTTTGATTCTTTGAGCTTTGTAAGTATTTTGTCTTTGGCGTTAATGAATAATTGTAAATCTATCTAACAATTGATATGGGGGGTGGCTCATACATTTTATTCACTTGAATGGCAAAATCGTAGAAAGATTACTTAACCCCAGGTTAAACAAAATATGAAAATACATAGAAATGAGGAAATGCTTAGCTGATATGTATCTATTGTTTGCTTTCGTTATATTTCAGTGACAGCAGTCTTTCCATTTTTGTGAAAAAGAGTTGGAATTACTTCAATGTGAAAATGAAAATAGTTAACATAGAATATCCATAACAGTTGTTCAGTCTATCTGAGAAATATGAAAACCTTCCAGTCGCACATCTGATTGATAAAATCAGAATCCAAAGAACCTAACTCTTCCCTTACATCAGTCTTTTTTAGCCATCTCACAAAAAAAAAAAAAGAAATTGGATTTATTGTTTGATTTAGTTATCTGCTTTATGAATCGGTTCGAAAAGAAAGAGAGATTTATCTTTGTTTGATGATCAAATGGAGTCTTTACTGTCAAACTTTATTCAAATAATGATGTCGAAATAGGAAACTGTTTCAATTAGAAACATTTTAACTGATTCCTTAGGAATTTTAACTGATTCCTTAGGAGTTGAATCTTTGATATTTGAAGAAGTCGGAGTTGGGTCAATGTGAATCTAAATCCTAGCCCTAACCTATCGAGTCACTTGAGGATGGAGAGTCAAAAAGACTCCATTTATTCGTATTCTTTATATTAGTTATGCTGGTTCTATATTTCTCTTAGAGATTCCTGTTAGTTTGTTTTTTTTTTAGAAAAATGGTTGCATTGATACAAAAAGGGATGGGGTCTTGCTAAGATTTTTCAGAACAATCTTTACCCTCTTTGTGATAGAAGAATAAAGGGTAGATTACTATGTCTATGTACCGACTGAATTGAACCAATGACTATTCATGATTTCATAATTGAATCAATTTCATACGGGTTCCAAATTAGAGGAATGTTATGGTAAAACTTCGTTTGAAACGATGTGGTAGAAAGCAACGTGCGACTTGAAGGACGCGATCCAATGTGGATTCTTAGTCTTACATCCACCATTTTATATCGGAATGAGGGTGCTCTTGACTCGACATCATTTGTTCCACTCTAACCCCTCTTTTTGTTGGGTTGTAATGGAAATAAACAGAGTACGTGATGGAGCTCGAGTAGAAAAATGCATTTCTCGGGGGCAAGGATCTAGGGTTAATGCCAATCAATAAATTGAAACAACTTCGTAAGTAGATCTTCGATATAGAAATGGAAAGAAAGGATCCGATTTCAGCAAGTTTCAATTTAAAAAGCAAATTTGTTGGAATTGAGAAAACTCTTTTGATCCAAAGTGTATCACGTGAGAATCAACTCTTCGTATGGTTCTTTGGTAGAAAGAAATCACAAAAGGGGTATGTTGCTACCATTTTGAAAAGATTAAGAAACACCGAAGTAATGTCTAAACCCAATGATTTAAAACAAAGAGAAAGGATCCCAAAACAAGGAAACACCCTTTCAATTGTCTCAATAACTGAAAAAAATAAAGAATACAAATAGATTTTAAATGAGACAAAGATAAAGGGGGGTTAAAGACTACTCAAAAACTCAAATTGCCTAAAGATTTTCCTTTGAGCGATTTTTGAAAATGATGCAACTTGAGTTATGAGTACAAATGCATTTTTTAGGAGGGAAGAAGAAAAATGGGTGAAATCATAGTCTAATTCATTTTATGGACCCTTTTCCCTTTCATTAGAACATTAGAATTCTATATATAGAGAAAACTTTGAATCATTTTTTCTCGAGCCGTACGAGGGGAAAACTTCCTATACGTTTCTAGGGGGGGTGTTATTTATCTACATCTATCCCAATGAGCCGTCTATCGAATCGTTGCAATTGATGTTCGATGCCG